AGAGTTTATTGTTAGAATATATTGACAAAAAATTTTCGATTTTGATAGAATTGAAACACGCAACAACGTTTTATTTTTATTACTATGCTAGTTCGAACGATTTATTACTGACGAGCCATAGCAATTGCACCTATCAAAGCAACTAAAAGAATTATGGAAATGAGTTCAAATGGAAGGAAAAAATCTGTTGATAAATGAATCCCAATTTGTTGACTATTACTTAAAAAATCTTGTTCTATAATCTGGTTTGATCTTGTAGTCCAAATAATACCGTACCATGACGTATCTGTAATAATAGTAATTAGTGAAGCAAAAATACTTGCACAAACCATCGCAGTCACCCCATCCCCAACAGTCCAAAGAGTAAAATCGTTGTAAGATGCTGAACCATTCATAAACATCACAGCAAATATGATTAAAACATTTATAGCTCCCACGTAAATAAGGAGCTGTGCGGCCGCTATAAAATGGGAGTTTGATGAAATATATAATAAAGATATACAAACAAGAACCAATCCCAATGAAAAGGCAGAATAAATTGTATTAGTAAGTAATACCACCCCTAAACCTCCTAATATAATAACCAATCCTAGAAAGACTAAAAGAAAATCATGTATTGATCCGGGTAAATCCATTTTATGTAAAATAAGAAATAAATAAAAAATCTTTCATGATCTTATTGACCTGACCAGGAAATGGACCCTATTTTTTTATGATATGTTTTTATGAATTTAATTCTAAATGCTAAGAAATTCTAATGGGTGTGGATTGATGTGTATCCAATAATTGAATCAATCTCGTTTTTTATCAGAATAATAAATTAAAAATGGGAGCTATATAGGTTAAAAAAATTACTGATAGATGATATATCACTCGATTTTAACTCCAAATGACGCCTCGATTCTCATCAACTAATTATTGGGATTTCTATTGTAGTTATTGACCAAGGAAAAATAAAACTAAAATTTTTTAATCATGGGGTTGACGTATTTTTTCTTTGAGGCGAATTCAAAATTGTTCTAATTGTGTAATCGTCAATTACTGGCATTGGTAAACGACCCAAAGCTATTTGATTATAATTCAATTCGTGACGATCATAAGTAGAAAGTTCATATTCTTCAGTCATTGATAAACAATTTGTTGGACAATACTCAACGCAATTACCACAAAAAATACAGATTCCGAAATCAATACTGTAATTAAGCAATCGTTTCTTTCTAATATTCGTTTCCAATTTCCAATCCACAACAGGTAAATCTATAGGACATACACGAACACATACTTCACAAGCAATGCATTTATCAAATTCAAAGTGGATTCGACCGCGGAAACGTTCCGATGTGATTAATTTTTCATAAGGATATTGAATAGTTACAGGTAAACGATTTGCGTGCGATAAGGTAATCATAAAACTTTGACCAATGTATCTTGCAGCTCGGACTGTTTGTTGACCATAATTCATGAACCCGGTTACCATGGGGAACATATCGTGAATATATCGAATTTTTTTTTCTCTTGTTTGGGACAGGTCGTGATAGTGTATTTACAGTGCAAGGAGTTGGGAAGAAGTTGTTAATAATAGATTACCTAGAGAAATAGGTAAAAGAAATTTCCATCCAAGGTTTAATAATTGGTCCATTCTTAACCTAGGTAAAGTCCATCTTGTTGTGATAGGAATAAACAAGAACAAATATGTTTTAGCTAATGTAATAAAGAGAAAAATTGTGGTTCCAAAGACGCCACCTACTTTATTTATTTCAAATAGTTCAGGAATAAACATGTACGGAATAGAGAGATTCCACCCACCCAAGTAAAGAACTGTTACAAACAATGAAGAAACTAGTAGATTTAGATAAGAAGCAACATAAAATAAACCAAATTTGATACCAGAATATTCAGTTTGATAACCCGCTACTAATTCTTCCTCTGCTTCTGGTAAGTCAAAGGGTAATCTCTCACATTCTGCTAGGGAGGAAATTATAAAAACGATAAACCCGATAGGTTGACGCCACAAATTCCATCCCCAAAACCCATATTTTGCCTGTGCCTCAACTATATCAACTGTACTTGAACTGTTAGATAATTATAGTCGGTGATAACATCACTGTTCCCATCGCTATTACAGAACCGTACATGAGATTTTCACCTCATACGGCTCCTCCAGGACCACAAAGAAATCTAAGGACCGGATCGGCATTCTTTAATGGCGATATGTTCTAGATCGAGTAAAAATCTATTGAGAGGTCCCGAATTAGACCAATGTAATTCTGTCTGCTATAAAAAAAAAAAAAGTACTTCTGAATTGATCTCATCCTTTAATAATTTAGAATGTTTTTTTGAGTAATAACTTAAACCTTCAATAAAATACTCCTTCTATAAATATTCATAGATATTTGAACCCAGCTTTTTCAATTACGAAAAAGAATTAGATATTACATTAGTTCATAAATAATGCCAAGAATTTGCTTTCTATATAAATTAAAGAATAAAGATCTTTCTCTCTCTTTTTTTATTCATTTTTTATTGTAATTGCAGTCTTTCTACCTTTTCGTTCCTATTCTTGTTTCTAAAAAGTGGATTCAAAAAAAGTAAAGGATTATTTCGTTCTTGATAGTAATTTCTTTAATCGGTGGATAGGAGCATACTCTGGATCGGAATCATGGGGAGTACTACCTGATCATTTCTACTAACGTAAAGCCCCAATTGGTCTTCCTTTTATGCGGAAACGGCCCTTTGTATAATTTACATAATCTCTATTACTAATCCCTTGTGTAATTTGGTGTTTCTAACCATCCACTCATTTTTGCCCAATCGCCTGTTATGGTAGTCGGGTAATATAGCCAAACGCTAATGAAAACCCCATACAGTTGATCTTGTGAACCCGCTTCAAGCCATGATGCCCAACCAACCAATCTTGGGGTAAACAGTCTCTACTGCTTATATTTACTTTTGCTTAATCCTGGTACATAGGAAATGAGACTCGACTTCTTACTGCAAACTTATAAGCTGTTTTTTTTCACTCAGAGAACTATCTGATTTAGTTCATCAACACTAACGATGAACAAAAAACGGAGACTATCTATTCAACGCTTTCCGCGAAAGAACGGAAATAGTCAAAAGTTTATGTCTCAACGAGTCACACGTAGAGATATTGATAACACGCATAGAGTTAATGGTATTTCATAACTAATGGATTGAGCAGCTGCTCGTAAACCACCTAAAAAGGAATATTTATTATTTGATCCATATCCTGATATAAGAAGTCCAATAGGAGCAATACTTGAAATAGCGATCCATAAAAAAACCCCGATATTTATATCAGCTAGGATAAAATGATAACCAAAAGGAATTACTGAATAACTTAGTAAAATTGATATGACCGCTACCGATGGTCCGATACTGAATAAACCACTATCTCCTCTAGATGGAATAATATTTTCTTTAACAAGTAGTTTTGTCCCATCTGCTATAGCTTGGAGAATTCCTAAAGGGCCGGCATATTCAGGTCCAATACGTTGTTGTATCCCTGCGGATAGTTCTCTTTCTAACCACACAATTACTAGTACACCTATTGTTATTCCCAATACAAGAGTCAAAATAGGTATAAACATCCATATGATCCCATAGATCTCCTTTAAAGACTCCAATCTGTAAAAAGAATTGATATCTTGTATTTCTGTTCTATCAATTATCATTTCAACGGTCAACTTCTCCCATAATGATATCTATACTACCTAGTATCGTCATAATATCAGCCAATTTCATTCTTTTAACTAACTGAGGAAGAATTTGCAAATTGATAAAACCTGGCGGTCGTATTTTCCATCGCCAAGGAAAAACACTTTGATCTCCTATCAAAAAAATGCCCAACTCTCCCTTTGGTGCTTCGATTCTCGCATAAAGTTCTTGTTTCGACAATTCAAAAGTGGGCGAAGGCTTTTTACTAATGAATCGATATTCAAAATCATTCCATTTTGGATCCCTTACTATATCAAAGCATCGGTTTTCTAAATTCTCATAGGGCCCTCCTGGAATTCCTTCCAGAGCCTGTTGAATAATTTTTATAGATTCCGTCATTTCGCCGATTCGTACTAAATAACGAGCTAACGAATCCCCTTCTTTTTGCCATTTGATTTCCCAATTAAATTCGTCATAACACTCATAATGATCAACTTTACGAAGATCCCACTTTATTCCGGAAGCTCGTAGCATTGGTCCTGATAAACCCCAATTTATTGCTTCCTCTTCGCTAATAATCCCTACTCCCTCAACTCGGTCTAAAAAAATAGGATTTCGTGTAATAAGGTTTTGATATTCAGCAACCCCTGTTAAAAAATAATCACAGAAATCTAAACATTTATCTATCCAGCCATGGGGTAGATCAACAGCGACTCCTCCGATACGAAAATAATTATGCATCATTCTCATACCAGTGGCAGCTTCGAATAGATCATATACTAATTCTCTTTCTTTGAAAATATAGAAGAAAGGGGTTTGTGCCCCAATATCGGCCATAAAAGGTCCGAGCCATAACAAATGAGAAGCTATACGACTCAACTCCAACATAATTACTCTGATATAGCTGGCTCTTTTCGGTACTTGAATATTTCCTAACTGCTCTGGTGCATTTACGGTTATCGCTTCTGTGAACATAGTAGCTAAATAATCCCACCTTGTTACATAAGGCAAATATTGTATAATTGTTCGGTTTTCTGCTATTTTTTCCATTCCTCTGTGTAAATAACCCAATATTGGTTCACAGTCAATAACATCTTCACCATCTAGAGTAATGATGAGTCGAAGAACACCATGCATTGATGGGTGCTGAGGACCCATATTTACTATCATGAGGTCTTTTTTTGTAGCTGGTACATTCATAGGTTTTTCCCCGATTGATTCTTCCACGAATTGTCGAAAATAATAAAAATTCAAGATCGAACATCAAATAATTAAAGTTCTTTTAAATTAAAATTAGTGAGTTTTTGGCTCACGAATTTCCAACCGACCAATTAATTCTTTATAACGTACTCGATTTTTCTTTGACAAATAAGCTAGTAATCGTTGACGTTTTCCCAGAATTTTACGTAAACCTCTCTGAGATAAATAGTCTTTTCTGTGCAATTCCAAATGTGAAGTAAGTCGTCGTATCTTATTAGTGAAACTTAATACTTGAAATTCAACAGACCCCGGGTTTTCTTCTTTTTTTTCTTGGAAAAAAACTGAAATGAATGAATTTTTTACCATAAAACGTAAATTGCTCCCCCTTTTTTTGTTTAAAGATATTTTTTTATTGTTAATTTTACTGATCAGAAATAATAAAAAAGAATAATGCTAACCATTTGAATCGGGTATACTAAATTAAGTTATCTACTCTTAATTTTCTCAAAAAAAAATTCCGTTGATTTTTTTATTTATAGATCGAATTATCATGGAATGTAAGATACTACATGTATGTATTAGTTTGCTTTGAAATATTAGATATGTTACCTGATATCTGATATCTAGCAAAAATTTATCGTCGTCTATTTTAAAATTGTGGATATTGATATTGTGGATACATATGTAGCCTTAACACACTGAAACTACTGCTATTAGTGGTATCAAACCAATAGCGATTCATACAAGCTAAATCTTCTAATCGATAAGTGGGCCACAGAAAGAACTTTAATTTATTTTTATCTATATCAAGACTTGGGCTTGTATCCAAAAATTTAACACAGTTTTTTACGTTCGTTCCATCCCAAAGTATGGGATTTAGACCCGCACCCTTCCCTTTTCTTGAATTGAATGAAATTACAATTCTCAATTCTCTCCGACGTCTAGGTGATAAAATATTTTCGGGAACGAGCAAAGCATAATCGTTTTTATCTCTATTTCCAGTTATTTTTTGATGTCTTATAAGGGATTTAAAAAAATTATTTTTATCACCATATCTTTGATTAATGCGATCTTTATTCTTATGAACCAATGAAATACTTATGCTTTGATATCTAATAAATTGTCCATTCGTTTTGACAGACAGACGAACCGGTTCGATGCTAACCCCCCCTCCTTTCACCAATTCGGGAATATGGACATCCTTGTGACTCAGCATTATATTGAAAAGCATTTCGCCTCGTTGCAGAGAGGATATAAAAACTTTTCGCGGGCTTCTCAGTCTAAGCAGGAGACAATATACCTTGATATTATTGATTAGTTGTTGATTAAAAAAAGAATCATTTCTAAATTGAATAAGCAAATTATTTTGTAGGAAAAAATCTAATTCTGTTTCTGTAGCGCTTGTGTTTTGCTTTTTATTTGTATGATTTTTTATGACTGATCCCGCATAATCTTCTTCAATATATTTTTTTTCATTGATGTTTTTATTTGTACTAATCGGTGCATTTCCCTGAAAAAAAAAAAAAAGTAATTTTATGGGTATGACCCAGGGTTTTATTTTATATGAATTATAAAGTAACATAACTTCTGGGAAGAACCAAAGTTCAAAATAGGATATGGCCTTGCTTTGTATTTCTTCATTCATTCCCATCCAACCAAATTGTTTTTTATTGAAGGGGTTGATGTCTTCATGAATTGTGAGATAAAAAGGATATTTCTTATACATTTTATCAACTTTTTGATCGTGACTAGTCTGTTTATTACTGGTGCTATGGATCCAAGCCTCACTAGTGAGCTTCTTTCTAACACTAAAATGGATAATTTTCCAATCCGCATATTTTCTATCCGGATTTTTAGCCATAATAGCATCTTTTCCTAGATAATTCTTGAGAAGTATAATTGCCAACCCATCAAATAATTTTTGTTTATCTATGTTGTAATTATAAGAAATCTCTTCGGTATTGTTTACGTGTAATGATGATACATAACTGTAGGAGTTCCTCTTAGCTTCATAATTAATAGATTTAGACGAGAAGAGGTCATATTCAGAGTGTCTTTTAAAATTTTCTTTTTTATTTGGTAATAGAGAATAAGTTTCTTTTTCATATGAATACCATTTGTTTAAATCTTTTTGGGGGGCTTTATTAACTCTATTTTGCCATTTTTGGGCTACTAATTTAGACCATTGAATTTTAGATAAATTATATTGATAATGAACCCTTAACCAATTTTTCCATTGATTCAGTCTAGAATTACGAAGTTTTTTATTTTTTAATTCGGAACTAAATATTCCTTGTGTTCTAAAATATCCCGTTAGTTCGTTTTTCTTTAAAACGGGTGTTCCGTGATATTGAAGAACAGATCTTAAGTTAATAACGTGGGTTTTTGATAATTTGTAAAATACATATGCTTGTGACAAAGAAGGTAAGTTCTTTGAATATTTTTTAATATTACTAATATTAGAAAGTGACTTTATAAAGTGAATTTGTGTGTTTTTTTTTTTCTCAATTCTTGCGGGATTTGCTTTAATATAAATAGTGTAAATGTATTTTTGAACTTTTTTTGTTGTTGATTCAAGAAAAACTTGTGTGTCGATCCGAAGAATATTAATCATACCTAAGA